TCTTACTTTACTCTCTAAAAAGAAAAAAATGGAACTGAACTGGGATGAGATAATCAATAAAATAAGGATTTGGATATGCGCAAAAATCCAAGATTTCATCTTTTCACCCGGAGCATTAAGCGTTTTTTTCTTGAAATTTTATTTTTTCTTTTTTAACCTTTTTTATAAGTTCATTGAAGAAGTTATATTTGCTCAGTAAGTTACTCTCACCCCTTTTTCTTTATCCACTACTTCTTATGAATCTAAACAAGTGGCTCCGATAGAACTGGAGAATCAAATAAATAGTAATCTTTGACGACCAGGATCAAGAATTATTATTATTTCGACACAAGAAAAGGAATTTTCCACCCTTTTCTTGTATCGAAGATTAGGAAGACGAGTAATACCTCCTAGAATCGAATTCTATACTAATAGATAATAGTAGGCATAAGTAGGGGCAAATACACGGAAAGGGATAAATGAAAGGAACAAATGATTCGATTCTAGGAGGTATAAAAAACTATTGATGCATTACATGGCATTTATAATCTGGCAATAGGAGACCCGGCATAGCCGCAGCGCTCCAATTTGGATTGAATGAAAAAGGGGGAGTCGAGCGGTATTCTTCACAATATACATACTATTACTAGGAATAAGATACGAGCAATTTCTTACATCTCGCAGAAAATAAAATCGTATAAACAAAATAGTATAAACAAAGTAAGCAAAACATTTTCCACGATTTTTTTGGATCATACATAACATAATTGCATCGATCACAACAATTCGGCTCTTTCTTTTTACCAACTTGATGAATCCGCGGATCTAAAAATTCATTTCGGACAATTGAACCTTCTCAAACTGTTTCTTTTTTAGAACCAAAAAGATTTGTGCCAGAATAACAGATGCTAAGAAGAACAACAAAACTTGGACGCGTAATGGATCTTGAAGTACTATTTCTGCATCTCCCTGACCAAACCCACCCACATTGGGATTACTCGTTAATGGTTGATCGAGCTTGATAGATTCACCCTCTGAAACAAGAAGTTCTGGTCCTGGAGGTATAATATCGAACACTTGATGTCCATCCGATGCATCAGATATGGTTATTTCATACCCTCCTTTTTCTTTACGTACTATTCTGTTTACTATACCTGCTGCTGTAGAATTATAGACTGTATTGTTACTCTTGCTCCCGTCGGGATAAATCTGACCTCTTCCCCGATTCCCACCTACATATACGGGATACTTTAAGAAGTGAACGTCTTTCTTAGTAGCAGGGTCCGGGGAAAGAATGGGAAAGACAATTTCACTATATTTCTGACCGGGAACAGGACCTACCACAAGAATATTTCTTTTAGTGGGTCGATAAATCTGAAAAGAAAGATTGCCTATCTTTTCTTTCATCTCGGGAGAAATACGATCGGGAGGAGCTAATTCGAATCCCTCGGGTAAAATAAGAACAGCCCCTACATTCAAAGCCCCCTTTTTACCATTAGCAAGAACTTGTTTCAGTTGAACATCATAAGGAATTCTAACAACTGCTTCAAATACAGTATCAGGAAGCACAGCTTGTGGAACCTCAATATCCACGGGCTTATTAGCTAAATGGCAATTGGCGCATACAATACGCCCAGTCGCTTCTCGTGGATTTTCATAACCTTGCTGCGCAAAAATGGGATATGCATTTGAAATAGATGTCCGAGTTATTACATAGATCATGATCAATACGGAAATGAATCGAGTCATCTGTTCCTTTACCCAAGAAAAAGTATTTCTATTTTGCATGGTCCAATTATTTATCCCGGAAATTTCTACAATAAATTAGGTAGGTAGCTAGTATAGTTCCCTATCCACGATTCTGCCATTGTACTAGAATAGAATAATTCTACTGAAATAGAGGAGGAATCCTCTAGACGAGTAGAAGTTTAAAGAGTGAGTATGTACGAAGTAACATTCGGATTTGATTGATATCGCCAGATCAGATCAAACGAGTCCTTCATTCATTCATTGAATGATAAACCACTACGAGTGAAGGAGATACACGATTTAAATAATGGAAGATCCAATATTTCAAAATTGTATCTAGAATGACTGGAAAGGTGGAAACAAGACCAGATATAATTTGATCGTTATGAGCAAATCCAAAATCTTTATATACCGAACCAATCATTAGTTCCCAACCATGGGGCGAGTGGAATCCAATACATAAATCAGTTAATAAAAGAATCGAAAAAGCTTTTATTGTGTCGCTTAAGTTATAGAGGAATTCCTGAACCCAAGAATTAAGAATGACAAGTTCTTCATTACCCAGAATAGAATAACCACTTAGAATAGCAAAACAGATTATATTTGTCGAGACATGCAAAAAAATATGGATATGATCTTCGCTGTGCATTTTGACCAATTGTATTGTTTCTTTGTGGATTCCTATACGAAGAAGCTTTTGTATCTGTGTTTCTGGGTACTCCTTTATCATTTCGTCCAACAGGAATAGTTGTTCTAATTCTATGAATCTTTC